CACTATTATGTTATTTTTTATGTAAAAAATGCTTAACTGATTAAAATCATTAATTATTAACAAACTACTACATTATTATTATTTGTAATAAAAATTACTAAGGGATAATTATAATCATATCTGTTAATATATATTCAAAATCGATTTAAAAATTAAATTTCACTATTATGTTATTTTTTATGTAAAAAATGCTTAACTGATTAAAATCATTAATTATTAACAAACTACTACATTATTATTATTTGTAATAAAAATTAATAAGGGATAATTATAATCATATCTGTTAATATATTCTTCTTAACTAATAATTAACCTATATATAAATTTATTTATATATAATAATATCTAACTATATATAAAAATATTCATTATAGGGTGTTGTCTAATATTATATTACTATGTTTTAATGAAATAATAGAATATAACAATTATAGTCAATTATATGACTAACTAATATTTATATAAATAAATTATACCAGCCATATAATAATATAAATTATAGGGTGTTGTCTAATATTATATTACTATGTTTTAATGAAATAATAGAATATAACAATTATAGTCAATTATATGACTAACTAATATTTATATAAATAAATTATACCAGCCATATAATAATATAAATTATAGGGTGTTGTCTAATATTATATTACTATGTTTTAATGAAATAATAGAATATAACAATTATAGTCAATTATATGACTAACTAATATTTATATAAATAAATTATACCAGCCATATAATAATATAAATTATAGGGTGTTGTCTAATATTATATTACTATGTTTTAATGAAATAATAGAATATAACAATTATAGTCAATTATATGACTAACTAATATTTATATAAATAAATTATTAAGTTTAATTCTGACTTGAAATTTAATTTATTTAATTATTTTACATGCAAAAGTATAAATTATTAATAATGACCTAAATGGAATTTTTAATACGAACGCAGTATTTAATATTATTAATTAAAAATTTTAGAAATAGTAATTTATTTTAGAAAAGACAAAGATTTGTGCCAGCAGTCGCGGTTATACAATTTTTTCAATTTAAATTTATAAAGTTTCAGTTAATATAAGAATTTTATTTAAATGAATAATAATTTTGGTGAAATAATATTATTATTATATTTTATATATAATGCCTGAGAAATTTTCGCTTATAAACTAGGATTAGATACCCTATTATTGAAAATGTAAATATTGTACTTGATTATTATTAGATATGGTCTTAAAATTCAAAGAATTTGGCGGTAATTTATCTTGTCAGAGGAACTTGTTCTATAATCGATAATCCACGATAGAAATTACTTTAATTTAATTTGTATACCGCTGTCAAGAATGTTCTTTTAAGAAACTTTCTTTAATTTTATTTTAAAAATAATGTCAAGTCAAGGTGCAGTTTATATTAAAGAAAGAATGAGTTACATTTTATTATTAATATTAGATTTTTCTTTTATATAAGATCATGAAATTGGATTTGAAAGTAATTACTAATTAAATTAAATTTTCTGAAATAAGCTCTAAATTATGTACATATCGCCCGTCATTCTCATTCTAAGATGAGACAAGTCGTAACAAAGTAGTTGTACCGGAAGGTGTAGCTAGAAAAAAAATTCAAACTAAATGCTTTATAGCTTTATTTATTTACACTAATGAGATTATTATTAAATTAATATAGTTTGAATGTTAATTTAATTTAATAAATAATTTGTTTTATTTTATTTTTTTATTAAAATTAATTTTTTTGTTAAAGTATTAATTAAAAATAAAATTTTTTATTAAATCCTGAAAAGAATAATTTTTTAAATTTTTAAAAGTAAAAATTTTATTTGTACCTTTTGTATCAGGGTAAATTAATTATATTTAATGATTTATTTATCCCGAAATATGATGATTAAAGAGAACTTGATAGTTATTGTAACATAAATATTATTAAATTTTTCTTGGAAATGAAATTTTATCGACTCATATGATATCTGGTATCTTAAGAATTGAATTCAATTCATGATTAATAAAATAATTTTATTTTTATTTTAAGCTTATATATTAATCAAATTATATCAAGGACAAGCTAGATATAAATAACTATATTTGTTTTTAAAATATTTAAATAGGCTTGATAACAGCCATTTTAGACTAAGTTAAATTTCAAAATTTAATATAACTTATTTTTAAGTCATTAGATTATTATTAAGAATATCAATATAATTAAAAATTCAATTTAAAATGATTTAATTAGTATAAATTGTTTAATTATAATTATGAATTAGGCAAAAATAATTTTCACCTGTTTATCAAAAACATGTCCTTTAGAAAATAAATTAAAGGTCTAATCTGCCCAATGATTTTTGAATGGCCGCGGTAATCTGACCGTGCAAAGGTAGCATAATAATTAGTCTTTTAATTGAAGGCTGGAATGAAGGATTGAATGAGAAATTAACTTTATTAACATAATTATTTATAATTTAATTTTTAGATAAAAAAGTCTAAATATTTTAGTGGGACGAGAAGACCCTATAGAGTTTAAAATTGATTTTTAATTATTGAATTTAGATTTATTGAGTCAATTAATTAATTAATTAATTTTTTGTTGGGGTGATATTAAAATAAATTTAACTTTTAATAAATTTATCATTAATTAATGTTTTATTGATCCAATTTATTTTTTGAATGAAAGATTAAATTACCTTAGGGATAACAGCGTAATTAATTTGGAGAGTTCAAATCGATAAATTAGTTTGCGACCTCGATGTTGGATTAAGATAAGATATTGGAGCAGATTTCATTAAAACTAGGTCTGTTCGACCTTTTAATTCTTACATGATCTGAGTTCAAACCGGTGTAAGCCAGGTTGGTTTCTATCTACTTAATAGATTTTAATGTTAGTACGAAAGGACCACATTAAATAATAATATTATATTACTTTGACAGAATAATGTATTAAATTTAGAATTTAAAAAAGTAATTTTATATTACAAGTAATAAATGTTCATGATTTCAATTATGATTACGGTTTTATTCATTTTAGTTGGAGTTGCTTTTTTGACATTAATAGAACGAAAGGTTTTAAGATATATTCAATTACGTAAAGGTCCAAATAAAGTTGGATTTTTAGGAATTTTACAACCTTTTTCTGATGCTATTAAATTATTTATGAAAGAACATACTATACCTAATATATCCAATTATATTATTTATATAATTAGTCCTATCGTGGGTTTATTTAATGCATTAATCATTTGATTAATCTTTCCTTATTTAATTAATTGTATTTCTTTTAATTTGGGTATATTATTTTTTTTTTGTGTCACGAGAATAAGAGTATATAGATTAATAATTATAGGTTGATCATCAAATTCAAATTATGCTTTATTGGGAGCAATTCGATCAATTGCCCAGACTATTTCATATGAAGTCAGATTGGTTTTAATTATTTTATGTCCTATTCTTATGACAGAAAGATATAATTTGATTGATTTTATATATATTCAAGAATATATTTGACAAATTTTATATATATTTCCTTTATCATTAGCTTGAATTTCATCATCTATAGCTGAAACAAATCGATCACCATTTGATTTTTCTGAAGGAGAATCAGAATTAGTTTCAGGATTTAATGTAGAATATAGAGGAGCAGGATTCGCTTTCATTTTTTTAGCTGAATATTCAAGAATTATTTTTATGAGAATAATATTTTGCTTAATTTTTTTAGGTAGAAAAATCGATTCAGTTATTTTTCCAGTTCAAATTTCAATATTAGTGTTTCTGTTCATTTGAGTTCGTGGTACTTTACCACGATATCGTTATGATATATTAATATATTTAGCGTGAAAAAGTTATCTTCCAATAAGACTTAATTTATTTGTTTTTTTCTTTTTTATAAAATTAATCATATAATTCATTGTAATTTGTTATATAAGTTAATAGGATTATTAATCCTTTCATATATTTTCAAAATATATACTTGATAAAGCTAATTAACTAAAAAATAAATTTATCCCATATTTTTTTTATTAATGGGTCGATAAAATAGTAAGTAAAGTAAAACACGGTTAATGTTATTCCTATATTAATATAAGGGAGCTCCACTGGACAAGCTCCAATTCAGGTTAATAATATTAAAATAGACGTTATATATCAAAAAGTAATTTGATTCAATGGATAATTTGATAGTCCTAAAAATTTTGAATTATTTAATATAGGAACAAATATTAAGATTGAAATTGATATAAATAATGCTAAAACACCTCCCAATTTATTGGGAATTGAACGTAAAATTGCATATGCAAATAAGAAATATCATTCTGGTTGAATATGATTGGGAGTTACTAAAGGATTTGCAGGAGAAAAATTATCTGGATCTCCTAACATATATGGTTCTCATAAAACAAATATTAAAAACATAATTATAGTTAACATAAAACCTATTATGTCTTTAATAGAAAAATATGGATGAAATGGAACTTTATCAATCATAGAATCAATTCCAAGAGGATTATTTGATCCAGTCTGATGAAGAAAAATTAGATGAATAATTGTTAAAGCAAGAATAACAAATGGTATTATAAAATGTAATGAATAGAATCGAGTAAGAGTTGCATTGTCAACAGCAAATCCTCCTCAAATTCAATTCACTAGTATTGTACCTAAATAAGGGATTGCTGACAATAAATTTGTAATTACCGTTGCTCCTCAAAAGGATATTTGACCTCAAGGTAAAACATATCCAAGGAATGCTGTAGCTATTAAAATTAATAGAATAATAACACCCACTATTCATGTCTCATAAAATTTATAAGATCCATAATATAGTCCACGTCCAACATGTATATAAACACAAATAAAAAATAAAGATGCTCCATTAGCGTGAATAATTCGTAATAATCAACCATAATTAACATCTCGACAAATATGTCTTAGTCTATCAAATGAATTTATTACATCTGCATTGTAATGTATAGATAAAAATAACCCAGTAGCAATTTGAATTGTTAAGCATAGACCCAATAATGATCCAAAATTCCATCAATAAGATAGTGCTGACGGAGCAGGAAGATCAATTAATGAATTGTTGATTAATTTAATTAATGGATGAGTTTGACGAAAAGGTTTAATCATTAATTTCTTCGTAAAGGTGCAATTTTAATTTTAATAATATTTACAATAACAATTAAAGTAAATAGTAAATAAATTACTATAACTAAAATTATAATTCCTGATGGAAAAGAAAATATTTTATTTATAAAAAATTCTTCTTGATCATCAATTAAATAAATTATTTTATTTAAATTTATATATTCTAGATCAATTATTAATATATATCTATATACAATTAAAGTTATTAATATACTCATTAAAATTAACTTTATTGAAAAAAAAAATTTTTCATTTGATGCAATTCTTGCTATATATATAAATAAAATTAATATACCTCCAATAAAAATTAAAATTAAAATATAAGAATAAATATATGAACATATATTATATCTAAGCACAACAGATGATAAAATCGTTTGTAATAATAAAATAAAACCTATTGAAAGGGGATGTTTTATAAATAGGAAATTAATTGAAAACATAGTTATTGATAGTAAAATAATTTTCATACAGAATATAGTTTAATAAAAATATAAATTTTGGAGATTTAAGATAAATTTAATATTTATTCTGAAGTTTTAAAAAAAATTATCTTAGATTTACAAAATCTATATTTTTATTAAACTATTAAAACAAATGAAATTATCATTAATAATATTTTATTTTATAATATTTATATCAGGCTTGATTAGTCTTTCAATAAATCGAAAACATTTAATAACAAGACTATTAAGATTGGAAATAATGATTTTAGGATTATTTTGTTCTTTTTCTTATGTTTTAATATTTATATATATTGACATATATATACTTTTAATTTTCTTATCATTTAGAGTGTGTGAAGGAGTTATAGGATTATCATGTTTAATTGTTTTAATTCGATCACATGGTAATGATTATTTATTATCAATAAGATTAAAAACATGTTAAAAATAATTTTTATTTGCATTTTTATGATCCCACTCATTTTTAATATATGAGTTATATGTAATATAATATTATTAATAACTTTATTTTTTATTATCTTTTTTGATAAAAAAATATTATATGTTGGATATATAATGCAAATTGATTCAATATCTTATTCATTAATTTTATTGTCAATTTGAATTTCATTTTTGATATTATTATCAAGCCCTATATATAAATATAATAATATAAAATTATTTGTATTAATGGTTTTATTATTAATAATTTTTCTTATTATATCCTTTTGTTCTTCAAATTTAATAATTTTTTATATTTGCTTTGAGACGAGTTTAATTCCTACAGTCTTAATTATTATGGGTTGAGGATATCAACCTGAACGTATTGTTGCTAGTTATTATTTATTATTTTACACATTATTTGCTTCTCTTCCTTTATTAATATCATTAATTATATTATCAAGAATAAATTTAACTTCTATTATATTTTTAATGAAATCAAATGTAAATTTATATATATATATAAGATTAATTTTAGCATTTTTAGTTAAAATTCCATTATTTATATTTCATTTTTGATTACCTAAAGCTCATGTTGAAGCTCCAATTTCTGGATCAATAATTTTAGCTGGAGTATTATTAAAATTAGGTGGATATGGATTAATACGAATAATAATAATTATACCATTTATATTTTTAAAATTAGGGTATATTTGGATTACAGTTTCAATATTTGGAAGAGTTATAATTAGAATTTTATGTATAACACAAGTTGATATAAAATCAATAATTGCCTATTCTTCAGTTGCTCACATAGGATTAGTAGTAAGAGGAATTATAACTATAAATAAGTGAGGACTCTTAGGTTCATATTACATAATAATTGGACACGGATTGTGTTCATCAGGTTTATTTTGTCTCGCAAATATTTTATATGAACGAACGGGAAGACGAAGAATTTTAATTAATAAAGGGATATTAACATACATACCATCTATAACGTTAATATGATTTTTGATATGTGCTAGTAATATATCATGTCCTCCAACAATTATACTTGTTGGTGAAATAATAATTATTAATGGTCTATTTTCCTGAAATTCATTAATGATAATAATAATTATTATATCTTCATTTCTTTCTGCTTGTTATAGATTATACTTATTTTCGTGTACTCAACATGGACATTTTTTCTCTAGATCTTTTTCATTTAATTCAGGTAATTCTCGAGAATTTTTTTTAATTATAATACATTGAGTTCCATTAAATTTAATTATTTTAAAATTAAACTTAATGTTATATTCAATTAGTTTAATTAAAATATTAAATTGTGGCTTTAAAGATATTTTTTAATATTGAATATATGACATATAATAAATTATATATATATATATCTTTTATATTAATAGTAATAAGAATATTTTTTATGTTTTTTTCCATAAATATAATCATTTATAAATATGTAATTATAATTGAATGACTTATCTATTCAATCAATTCTTGTAATATATATATAACTTTAATTTTTGATTTTATATCTATGGTATTTTTATCTACAGTTTCATTTATTTCTTCAATTGTAGTTTTATATAGAGGGTTATATATAAAAAATGATAAATTTATTAATCGATTTATTTACATTGTTATATTGTTTTTTTTATCTATAATTATATTAATTATTAGTCCCAATATAATTAGAATTATTATTGGTTGAGATGGATTAGGATTAGTTTCTTATTGCTTAGTAATCTACTATCAAAATTTATCCTCTAATAACGCTGGTATATTAACAGCTTTAATAAATCGAGTTGGAGATGTTGCTATTTTAATATCGATTGCATGAATATTGAATTTTGGTTCATGAAATTTTTTTTGTTTTATTGATAAAATGAATATAGAATATATAGTTATTATAATCATTATTGCAGGATTTACAAAGAGAGCCCAAATTCCTTTTTCTTCCTGATTACCTGCTGCAATAGCAGCTCCTACACCAGTGTCTGCATTAGTTCATTCTTCAACTCTTGTAACTGCTGGAGTCTATCTTCTAATTCGATTTAATAATATAATCATGAAATGTAGTTATTTAAATTTAATTATGTTAATTTCAATTTTAACAATATTAATATCCGGAATTAGTGCTAATTTTGAATTTGATCTAAAAAAAATTATTGCTTTATCAACTTTAAGACAATTAGGAATTATAATGACTATTATTATGGTTGGATATCCAATAATTTCATTTTTTCATTTAATTATTCATGCTCTATTTAAAGCATCTTTATTTCTATGTGCAGGAGTTATTATTCATAATTTTAATAATAATCAAGATATTCGAATAATAGGATGTTTAAGCTATCAAATACCAATAACAATAACCATATTAAACATTGCAAATTTATCATTATGTGGAATACCATTTATGAGTGGATTTTATTCAAAGGACTTAATTATTGAAACGATATTTATAACTAATATAAATTCTATAGTTATATTAATAATGTATTTAGGAATTGGACTAACATCATTTTATTCTGCACGCTTAAGCTTTTTTTCTATAACTATTAATTATAATTATTATAAATTGGGCTCCTTATCGGAAAATTTAAATAATATAAATAGGAGAATTGTAATTTTAACAGTTTACTCTATTATTTCTGGTTCTATATTTAGATGACTATTATTTAATGAATCAACATTAATAGTTATACCAATTATAGCTAAATTAATAACCTTATTATTTTCAATAATGGGAATTTGAATAGGATATGAAATATCCTTATTCGCTAATAATAAAGTTAGATTAATCAAAGAATATGCAAGATCAATGTGATTCATAAAACAAATTTCAACATTCCATAACCAATTTTTATTGCTTGAGATTTCATTGAAATTTAATAAATCAATTGATTCAGGATGAGGTGAAATATTAAGATCTATAGGATTAATTAATTTATTAAAAATATTAATATATTTTAATTTCAAAATTGTTAATAATAATTTCAAAATTCAAATAATTTCTTTTATTATTTGAATATTATTTATTTGAATAATATGTTTAAATAGCTTAAATAAAGCATGATATTGAAGATATTAAGATAACTTTGGTTTTTAAGCAACATTTATAGAGATATTTATCTCATCTTTTCAATGAAAATGAAATGTTTTAAAAACTTTATAAATAAGAAAAAAACGGAATTTAACCGCTTTGATAAATAGTTAGCAGCTAATATCATACATTTTTTCTCTTAATTGGAAAATTATTCATTACCTTTATTAACATTAAAGTGCCTCATTTTTGGCTTCAATTAAGTAAGGAACATTATTCTTATTTTAGGTCGAAACTAAATGTATTTTTACTTCATTACTTTTAATTTAAAAATTAAAATTAAGAATGGTTTGATAAACACCTATTGATTGCAATTCAATTATTATAATTAAATACATCCCTTTATATATTATATTCAATCAAGTATTTTGTTATATCATTCATGATATAGACCCAAAATTAAAATAACTAAAAATAATCCTATAATTATATATAAATCAGTTGAATTAACCATATTAATAGAAAATATTATAGGTATAATAATTACTAATTCAACATCAAAAATTAAAAAAACAACAGCAATTAAAAAAAAATGTCTTGAGAAAGGAATTCGAGATGATTCAAGAGGATCAAATCCACATTCGAAAGGTGAACTCTTTTCTCGATCCAATAATGATTTTGAAGAAATTAAAAATAATAATATTATTATTAATAATAAAATAATTATAATAAAAACTATGTATATCAATACATTTTTCATTATTTTATCTAAATTTATTAGTCCTCTTAATTGGAAGTCAATTATACTTATATACTAATAAAATAATTTTAACTACCCCATCAATAAATTGATACATATAAAAATAATCAAACAACGTCTACAAAATGTCAATATCAAGCTGCTGCTTCAAATCCAAAATGATGAATTCTGGAAAAATGAAAATTTAAATGTCGTAAAAGACATACTCCAATAAAGGATGATCCAATAATAACATGAATCCCATGAAATCCAGTAGATATAAAAAATGCTGATCCATAAATAGAATCAGCAATACAGAATGGTGCTTCAAAATACTCATAAATTTGGAGAAATGTAAAATATATACCTAACATTAATGTTAGAAACATTCTAGTCATACATTCTTTATGTAAATTATTCATTATACTATGATGAGATCAAGTAATTGAAATACCAGAGCATAATAATACTATAGTATTAAGTAATGGAATCTGTATTGGATTAAATGTTATAATCCCTAATGGTGGTCATTGTATACCAATTTCTACAATTGGTGATAGGCTTCTATGGAAAAATCCTCAAAAAAATGAAACAAAAAAAAAAATTTCTGAAACAATAAATAAAATTATACCAATTTTTAAACCATTAACAACAATGTTAGTATGGAGACCTTGAAATGTTCCCTCACGGGAAATATCACGTCATCATTGAATTATAGTTAGTAATAATAATAAAGCCCCAATTATTAATAATAAATAATTTAGTTTATGAAATATTATTGTTATCCCAGAAACAAATGTTAGAGCCCCAACTGATCCAATCAAAGGTCAGGGTCTATAATCTACTATATGAAATGGATGGTTTTTCATAAACTACTTCATTAGAATATAATGTTCTTAAAATCGTGAAAACATAAGATTGAATAATACACACCGCCAATTCAAATAGTACTAATATTATTTGAATTAACAGAATTAAATAAGAGTAAATTAAATAGTCAATAGATCTATTACCTAATAAAGTCATTAAAAGGTGTCCAGCAATCATATTAGCTCTTAAGCGAACAGCTAATGATCCAGGACGAATAATATTACTAATTGTTTCAATAAATACCATAAATGGTATTAAAACAAAAGGAGTTCCTATGGGAACCAAATGACAAAACATATGATTTATATTATTAATTCAACCATATAATATAAATGATATTCATATTGGTAAAGCCAAACTTATAGTAAAGACCATATGACTGGAACTAGTAAATACATAAGGTATTAATCCAATAAAATTATTATAAAAAATAAAAATGAATATTCTTATAAAAATTAAGGATCTTCCTATAGATTTTGACCCAATTAATAGATTAAATTCTTTATTTAAATATTTAGAAACTATTAATAAAAATATAGAATTTCGATTGGGAATATATCAATATATAAAAGGGAAAAATCCTAAAAACAATATTGATCTAAATCAATTTAGTGATATAAAACCTGTTGAGGGATCAAAAGATGAAAATAAATTTGTTATCATGATCAATCAATTTTTCTTAAATTTATTTTTTCCATAAAAAAATTTGGCTTTATTATTATTATAAAATATACATATATAATCATCAAAATAAATATAATAATAAAATAAAATATTAATATTAATCAATATATAGGTGATATTTGAGGAATAAAAGAATACTTTCATAAGTATATTTAATCTGACAGATTAAAATTTTAAATTTAAATTAATTCTTTTTCATTAAGAGTATATGTTAATTACTATTGCTTGGTTTAAGAGACCATTACTTACTTTCAGTCACTTAATGAATAATTAATTAATCAATTAATGAATGATTTAATGTTAATGGATTCAATAACAATAGGTATAAAACTATGATTTGCACCACAGATTTCTGAACATTGTCCATATGCTAACCCTGATCGATTAATAAAAGTTGAAGTTTGATTTAATCGTCCTGGTACAGCATCAACTTTAACCCCCAATGATGGAATAGTTCAAGAATGAATTACATCATGAGATGTAATTAATAGACGAACTTGAGTACTAAATGGTAAAATAACTCGATTATCCACATCAAGCAAGCGAAATTCATTAATATCTAATTCATTAGAAGGCTTTATATATGAATCAAATTCAATATTAAAAAAATCTGAATATTCATATGATCAATATCATTGATGTCCAATAATTTTTAATGTCAATATAGGATTATTAACTTCATCTAATATATATAATAATCGTAATGATGGTAAAGCAATAAAAATTAAAATTATTGCTGGTAATAAAGTTCAAACAAATTCAATTAATTGACCTTCAAGCAAAAATCGATTAATTAAACCATTAAGAAATAATATCACTATCATATAAGCAACAATTACTGTAACAAGAATTAAAATTACTAAGGTATGATCATGAAAAAATATTAGTTGTTCTATTAATGGAGATATAGCATCTTGTATATTAATATTTGATCAATTAGAAATTTCTAATAAAAAAAAAATTTTTATATATGAATTTTAATTTCATTGCACTAATCTGCCATACTAGAATTCAGTTAATATTGGTAATTCACTATAAGAATGTTCGGAGGGAGGATATTTTTGCAATCATTCTACGGATGAACATATATTTTTTGAAAAAAATACTAGTCGAGCTGAAATAAAACTTTCTCAAACAATAAATATCAATATTATAATGCCAACTAATGAAATTATACTTCCCAAAGAAGAAATAACATTTCATGATACATATCTATCTGGATAATCAGAATAACGTCGAGGTATTCCTCTTAATCCCAAGAAATGTTGGGGAAAAAATGTTAAATTTACCCCGATAAATATAATCGAAAATTGAATTTTTAATCATTTAGGATTTAATGATAAACCTGTAAATAATGGATATCAATGAATAAATCTACCCAAAATTGCAAAAACTGCTCCTATTGATAATACATAATGAAAATGAGCTACAACATAATAAGTATCATGTAACACAATATCAATTGAAGAATTAGCCAGAATAACTCCTGTTAATCCCCCCATAGTAAACAAAAAAACAAAACCTAAAGATCATAAAATAGAAGAACTTATTTTTATTTTTCTACCATTCAAAGTTGCCAATCAACTAAAGACCTTAATTCCTGTTGGTACAGCAATAATTATAGTAGCAGAAGTAAAATAAGCTCGAGTATCAACATCTATCCCGACCGTAAATATGTGATGTGCTCATACAACAAATCCAAGAATTCCAATTGATATTATAGCATAAATTATTCCTAATGACCCAAATGATTCAATTTTACCTCTTTCTTGAGTAATAATGTGTGAAATTAAACCAAATCCTGGTAAAATTAAAATATAAACCTCAGGATGTCCAAAAAATCAAAATAAGTGTTGATAAAGAATAGGGTCACCCCCTCCTGAAGGATCAAAAAAAGATGTATTTAAATTACGATCAGTTAACAATATAGTAATAGCACCAGCTAAAACTGGTAAAGATAATAATAATAAGAATGCAGTAATTAAAACTGATCAAACAAATAATGGAGTTTTATCTAATCTCATACCAGTTGAACGCATATTAAAAATAGTTCTAATAAAATTTACAGCTCCCAAAATGGATGAAACACCTGCTAAATGTAAAGAAAAAATTGTTAAATCAACACAAGAACCAGAATGAAATATAAATCTGGACAAAGGAGGATAGACAGTTCATCCTGTCCCAGCACCATTGTCTACTAATCTACCAACCAATAATAAAGTTAATGAAGGAGGAAGAAGTCAAAATCTTATATTATTTATTCGAGGAAATGCTATATCCGGTGCCCCAATCATTAGAGGAATTAATCAATTCCCAAATCCACCCATTATGATGGGTATAACTATAAAAAAAATTATAACAAAAGCGTGAGCTGTAACAATAACATTATAAATCTGATCATCACCAATAAAAGAACCAGGAGTTCCTAACTCAATTCGAATTAATGTTCTAAGAGCTGTACCAATTATTCCTGATCAAATACCGAAAATAAAATATAATGTTCCAATGTCTTTATGATTTGTTGATAATAACCACTTATTCATAATTAAGATGGCTGAAAAATTAAGCAATAAACTGTAAATTTATTAATGAATATATTATTCTCTTAATAAAACAGTATTAAATACTAATATTTAATTAATTAATGAAGCTTTATAGTTAAAAAATTAATATTAAACTGCAATTTTAAAGTTGAATAGTTATTCTAAGGCTTATAAATTTTATTTATATTATTAACTTTGAAGGATAAAAGTTTAACTTTAACTTAAAACCTTAAAATCCTAATATATTAAAAATATAAATTAATTAATATTAATAATAATATTCCCATTAAACTAATCATACTAAAAACATAAAATTTTCATGGGAATATAAAAATTATTAACTTTATTGATAATGAATTAATTAATAATCCAGTAAATACAACGCGTAAATAAAAAAATATAATTAACAAAGCTGAAATAACAAGAATAAAACATGAAAAAATTATTTCATTTATAATAAAACAGTATATTATAATTAATTTAGGTAAAAATCCTAAAAATGGAGGTAAACCTCCTATAGATATAAAAATAATCATAACCATTAATGACTGAATATAATGTCTTCGTAATATAAATAATTGATTAAAATAATTTACTCTAAAAATAAAAAATACATTGCATACCATTATTAAATTAATTGAATAAATAATAAAATATATTAGTCATATATAATTATTAATTATTAAACCACCAATAATTCATCCCAAGTTATAAATTGATGAATATGCAATAATTTTACGTATTGAGGAGTAGGTTAAACCACCAATAGAACCTCATAATCTGGATAAAATTATAAATAAAATTATATTTATACTAAGATATGACAATATCACGAGTGGAATAAATTTTTGTACTGTTCCCAACAAAAAACAACATATTCAGGTAAGTCCTTCTATTACCGATGGATATCATATATGAAATGGAGGACATCCAATTTTAATTAATAAACTAATTATAGTAATATACATTATATTATAAATATTTATAAAAACAATTGAAATAAAAAATAATCTTGAACCTATTCTTTGAATGATAAAATACTTTATTATAGATTCAGAAGTATAAACTCTTATCCTATCAATTATGATAGGTAAAAATGAGATTATATTAATTTCAATCCCTATCCAACAACCCAGCCAATTGTTAGAAGAAACTGAAACTAAAATTCCCATTAATATAAAAGTAAAAAATAATAGATTGGTAGAATTATTCCTAATTAAAAAGAGGAATTTTTGTCCATAAATGAGGTATGAACCCATTAGCTTTTAATTAGCTTATCTTTTATACGTTATAGTTTATGAAGAACATTAATTTTTGATATTAAAAGACAGTTTAATTCTGTTAACGTAAACTTAATAAGAGTACAAATTTACATAATTTATTACATCAAAATAATCCTTTTATCAGGCATCTTATT